TTCGATTCATTTGGCTCTCACACTCAATTACTTATGGGAAATTTCCCAATTTTTTATGTAATAAGCCTATCCTCTCTTCTCTATTTTGATTTTAAAAATATTGAAAACAATTACCAATATAAGATCAGAATATTCGGAGGACTCTTCTGACCAAACAAATATATGTCAGCAAAGTTGTTTTTTTTCTTCAAATCCAAAGAATTCTTATTAATTTATACATAGGTCATCGATTACGCATTGTACAAAAGGGAGGGTTAAATTAACCCGTTTTTCAATTTCTCACCGTAAATAGGATTCAAGCCATTTTATCGACATGAGTGTTCTATATCGAAAAAAAAATATAATAATTTTATCGAAACCATTTCATTTCTGTATTAACATAGTGGTAGAAAGAGTACTATACTGCGTCTAGACTTCAAACTATTCACTTTAACCATGGTAATAGTCCAAAATTATTGGTTAATAGAGAATCAAAGTGGATTACCAATAAATCGCGAAATGCTATGGTTCTTAAATATTTTTTCTTAATTTATTGAAAAAATTAAATTAATTCAGAAGTAATTCGCGAGATTATGCACATTTTATTAGTTCTAACTAAAAAGTGCAGTTTGGTTGGATCCAATCCATTCTTTGAAATAAACAACTCGCACACACTCCCTTTCCAAAAAAAACCAATACACCTAACACTACACTAAGATTTATTGGATTTGTTGCTAAAATATCGGTATTAAACCCGAAACTTCCGGCGGATGGCCAGTAGCCCAAACAAAGGAAAGAATCGGTTATATTTTTCATATGATCTCATCTCCTCTTATGAATAGACTAATTATCTTTCTAACTTTCTAAGATTCCTATATTATATATAGATATATATATCTATATATCTATATATATTATTTGGATTGGTCAATCAATTGGAAGATTCCCTAAAAGAATAATACTTATTAGAATTAGATACCGGTTCTTATATCAATTGCAAAATCTCTCGAGTTTTAACCCTTTCGAAAAATTATCTTAAAAAAAAAGGGGGGGTTCATTGGACTAAAAACGAGAAGAAAGAGGGCGAATCAGTATGTGAATTCTTCACCTTTCAATTAGTCCTTCCCCTGTGTTCTTGTCCGAACGGATAAATAATTGTAGGAGTGAAATATTAATAGAATTCGAAAAAGTAAGACCAGTAAAGCAAGTCCACGGAAAAAAGGATATGTATTTCTATTTTTTTAGGATTAAACAAAAGGATTAGCAAATAAAAGCGCTAATGCTACAACCAGCCCATAAATTGTTAAAGCTTCCATAAAAGCCAGACTAAGCAATAAAGTACCTCGTATTTTTCCCTCTGCCTCCGGTTGTCGTGCAATCCCTTCTACAGCTTGCCCTGCAGCAGTGCCTTGACCAACCCCAGGTCCAATAGAAGCAAGCCCTACGGCCAACCCAGCAGCAATAACAGAAGCAGCAGAAATAATTGGATTCATGATAATTTCCCCGTAACCTAAATATAAAATAAAGAAATAGTTAATGATATAATCAACCAATAAATTATGACTTAATTTTTCAATTACCAAGATTTATTCGGTTAAAGTAATTAATAAGAATTCCGAATTGAAAATAATAATAGTTATTGAACTATACGAATTACTTCGAGATTTCTTTTTTCGTCTCTACCTACGTAGTTTTTTTTGTGAATATGTATAACCTTTGTTCTTATCTTACCTTAAATTTGGAATCATTCTTTGAATTCTTCGTTTTTTTATTCCATTTTTTTAGTCATTGAATATTCAATTCACAATTAGAGATGAAACGGAAGGGCTTTGTTTTTTAATCCCTATAGAAATTTACAGTAGTAGCGGGGCAATTTTAGATATAAAATAGTAGTTATTTTAGATATATGGTTAGTTCATATATAACTAGTTCATATATAATATCCTATCACATATACATGGGTTTCTTCTATGCTGTAAACCAATTCTTTTTTGTTTTAGATTCAATCGAATTAGAAAATCATTCTTTGAAACCTCAAAAACAAAGAACGAGTTGTCTTATAGTGATCAGATTATATACACCCAGTTTGACCCCCCTCACTTCTACTTTATTTTTTATCTTGTTTTTTTTTTTTTTTTTAAGCTATCCTTCCCCCTTTTATTATGATCCCATATGGATACGATACAATCAATCTAAATAAATTCGTTAGATTTAATTATTGTTTCATAGAAATATTGGAATTTGGGTGATCTAAATGTTATTTTTTTAATTCTCTTTTGGTCAATCGTTGAATGTGAATGAAACGGGAATCTCCTTTAGTTCTATATAGTATCTTTTTATCACACGTCGTAAATGTAAATATCATACAGAATGCTAATTATGGCTCTTAATTTTGTTATTTTTTTTTATTTCGAATATCCAATATATATAAATACTAATCGAATAGATATCTATATATATATATAGATAGATATAGATGTTTACTAAGTAGATTATATTGAGCCGCAATATATGTGCGGCAAGCTAAATGAAAAAGACTATTTTTTAGAAAACTAGTCAATGATGGCCTTCCATGGATTCACCTATATAAGCCGCAGCTAAAGTAGCAAAAATGAGAGCTTGAATACCGCTTGTGAATAATCCAAGGAACATGACAGGTATAGGAACTACTAAAGGTACTAAAGAAACAAGAACAACAACTACTAATTCATCAGCTAATATATTTCCGAAAAGTCGAAAACTAAGAGATAAGGGTTTTGTGAAATCTTCTAAGATGTTAATCGGTAAAAGGATTGGAGTTGGTTGGATGTATTTACTAAAATAAGCTAATCCTTTTTTTGAAAGACCCGCATAGAAATATGCAATTGATGTAAGTAAAGCTAATGCAACGGTAGTATTTATATCATTTGTGGGTGCAGCTAACTCCCCATGAGGTAATTGTATGATTTTCCAAGGTAAAAGAGCCCCTGACCAATTAGAAACAAAAATAAATAGAAACAAAGTTCCAATAAAAGGAACCCACGGACCATATTCTTCTCCGATCTGAGTTTTGCTCACGTCTCGAATGAATTCAAGAACATATTCAAAGAAATTCTGACCGAAAGCGGGAATGGTTTGCAGATTTCGAATAACTAGAATGGCTGAAACCAATAAGATAGCAATTACAACCCAAGAAGTAATAAGTACTTGGGCATGTACTTGGAAACTCCCTATTTGCCAATAGAAATGTTGACCTACTTCCACAGCAGATATATCATATAATCTTTTTAATGTGTTGATAGAGCATAATAAAACATTCATATTGTCCTGTCCTCTAAAAAAAAATAAGAACTTGAAAGGGAATTATTTTTATTCAAGCATCTCCTTTCATTTTTGATTTTGAATACCGTGACTAATCACATAAAATTTTTGTTTGTTCTTTTTATATTTTGATTTTTTTGTACAATTTATTACTAGTATAGTAATTGATTCCCTAAATCTATGAACCCCTCCAACCAAATCCAATAATTTTTTTATCTTATTATTAATCAAGAATTTCGTATATAGCTAGAACGACCCTCACAAATTGCAAATACTAATTTGTTAAGAATTAATCGAATTGAGGCTATAGCATCATCATTAGCTGGAATTGAAATATCGGCGAGGTCCGGGTCACAATTTGTATCGATTAAACAAATTGTTGGAATTTCCAAAGTTATACATTCTCGAAGAGCCGTATATTCTTCTTGTTGATCGACAATTATTACAATATCAGGTAACCCCGTCATATATTTAATGCCGCCAAGATATGTTTCCAAATGAGCTAAATGTCTCTTCAATATAGCGGCATCTCTTTTTGGAAAACTATTGAGTCTCCCCGTCTTTTGTTGCATTCTCAAGTCCCTGAACTTTTGAAGTCGTGTTTCTGTAGTATACCAATTCGTTAACATACCGCCGAGCCACTTTTTATTAACATAATGACACCGAGCTCTTATTGCAGCCCGCGCTACTGAATCAGCTGCTTTTTTTTTTGTACCTACAATTAAAAATTGTTTTCCCCCACTTGCTGCATCAAAAACTAAATCACAAGCTTCTGACAAAAACCGAGCAGTTCTAATAAGATTTGTAATATGAATACCCTTACGCTTTGCAGATATATAAGGTGACATTTTAGGATTCCATTTTCTAGTACCGTGGCCAAAATGAACTCCTGCTTCCATCATCTCTTCCAAGATTATGTTCCAATATCTTTTTGTCATTTATATTTATCCCCACACTTTTCTTTCATTTCAAAATAGAAATTATATAAATTTTTTGAAATGAAAGAAAGAGACCTGGTATACTGAAATAGAAATAAATAAGTGTTCCAAAGGAACCTTCTCTTCTACCGAAGATTGGCCAAATGATCGGGCCATTTTTTCTATTTAATATGATTATTCTCTTTATTATCTTTCTTTTATTATACATAATAAAATGACCAAAGATGAATCTGCCCTTAAGAATCATTATTTTAGGAATTATTAAATCCTAGATTGCTCTGATGTATCGCATAAATTCTTTGAAACAAAAAAAAAGAATTCTCTGTGGTGAAACAAAATATCTCTCATTTCGCCCTCAAATAAATTCTTTTTTTTTGTTTCCGAGGTAATCTTGTTATATTGCCTTTGCTTTGAACGGTGCATTATTCTTTTGAATCCGGTACCTACTGGTATCATTCCCCCTAAAACAACGTTTTCTTTCAGACCTTTCAACCAATCTATGCGACCGCGGAGAGCAGCTTTTGATAAAACTCTAGCAGTTTCTTGAAAACTTGCTTCAGATATGAAACTTTGAGTATTCAGAGATGTTTTTGTTATCCCCAATAATAGAACTCGATAGCAAATCGCCTCTTCTAAGGAACGCCCAGCTCGTTCGGCTCGCAACAATCCAATTAGTTCACCGGGCAAAAAAACATTAGACATTCCATCTTCTGAAACCAATACTTTTGATGTTATTTGACGCACAATAATTTCTATATGTCTATTATGAATGTGAACTCCCTGGGATCGATAAACTTTTTGAATTTTATTAACCAAAGAAATACGACTTTGCGCTATCGTTAACTCAGCACCAATCAAGAATCCCCAAGGAATGCCAAGAATTTTTGTTATATGCCCATTCCAAGTATCAACTCTCTTTTCTAGGTTCATCGATATTGAATCAATCGAACGAACTTCTAATACCTGTTCTACTTTTGGAAGACCTTGTGTTATATCACCTGATCTTGATTTTTCATATATAAATGTAACTAATATATCTCCTTCAGAAAGTATTTTCCCATAATGGCCATGAACAGTTGCTCCGGGAGTCGCCAAATAAGGGTTAGCCGATCTTATTCCTACAGAATCCATTTGAACAGTTAGAATTTGACCCGATTTTAGGTGTGGTGCATTTTTCATTTGAACTATACATACATTTTCGCAAATAAATTGACCAAGACTAATTATTGTAAACGTTTTTTCACAATAATTATGATGGAGAAAATGCCAATTCAAATAGAATGGATTTAAAATGATGTTACTACATAGATCAGGTTTATAAATTCTCTCGTTTTCGTCCATTAAATAATATTTGAATACTTGAAAAGTTTCCTTTAATTTGTCAAGTTGCAAATTTTTAATTATCGAGATCTTATTATGGGTTATTAAACGGTAAAAATAAAAATTTGCAACTTGGGGGGCTATTCCTAAAGGACCTAACGAATTATTAATTGGAATCATAGGATCTCTTTGAATTTGATTAATTCCTTCTTTTATCCCATTGTAATATTTTCCATCGTTGAATGATCGTATTTGAAAACAATTCGATGATGACAAAATTATCGAAGATCGGCATTTCTCGTTTCTATTCAACAACATACGAATAGTTCCATGATTTTGACTAAGTGATTGTTGAATTTTTTCCCTCGAATCAATAGAAAAAAATGGATTCATGTTGGTCCGGTCCGACTCATTATCCAAGATAAATCTTGAACTGGGCGGATCATTCCTTTTTCTTATATATGAAATATGGGATTTCATTAAGTCAATTCTTAAGAAATATCTAACCAAACCATTTATACTTACTTCAACAAAAGAAGCATGCGCATTTTCGATCGAAGAAAATTTTTTGTCTTGATCCCAATTTAAGACTAAACAAGTCCGAACTAATTGAATACTTGTATCAGAAATTCCCCGAATTGATTTTCCATTTCCAGAAAGAATATAATTAATAACTTTAAGTTCCAGATTATCTCTTTCTTGGAACATATCTTGGGGAAAAAGTTTTACTAAATTGATCCTATCCGCTATTTCATATAAAATTACCGGTCGAACCAAAACAAAATACTTTTTTTTCGTAATTGTGATCCATTGGGCATAGATCCAATTTTTCATTTTTTTTTTTGATTCTTTTGAATTTTTTTTTACCGTTCCTGGTGGTATCAACATGGCACTGTGTCGGGATATCTTCTCCATTTCTCCGGGAAAATAGATATCCCCGGAAAATATTTTTAATTCAATCTTTTTTTTTTTCTTCTCCAATCGGACCAATCCCCTTACCTGACTTCTTATATTTAAAGTGATTGGTGTATCTACTTCAACGATACTATTGTTCCGTACCATTATGGAAGAAGATTCTGGTAAAATATGCACTTCCTCGGGAATGAAAAAAAATTGATCTACTTTTATTTGGTATTTTGTCTTAAATTCTTTAACTCCTTGATACTCAATTAAAAAATCCTCTTTTTTAAAAATGGAATTTATACCTATAGTCCTATATTTAGTAATTCCCGAGCTCTGTGTTCGGTATTGAGGATCATCGAAATAAGCAAGAATGCTATTTCTACGAAAAATACCATTGATTGGTATTTCAATCGAAATACTGGAAGCTAATGTTAACTCTTTGTCTCGTTCTTGAATCGATTGGAATTGAAATGGAATAATGAATCTATTTCTCCGCCTCTTTGCTAATAAATCCGTAGTATCATGGAAAATAGTAGGATGTGTAAAATGACAATGATCTATACATATGATTTGATTAAATATTGAATAATCTGAAATCCTTCTTTCTTTTTGATCAGAAGGATTGAAACGAAACAGTTTATGTCTTACTTTATTATTACTTGCTAAAAGGTTACAAATATCTCTTTCTCCAGTAGAAAGATAATGAATGTTCATTTGATCTTGATCTTTTCGGATTGAAAAAGAGACTGAACCGGACCTGTATAATTTTCCTGATAAAATCCATAAATGACTTGTTTTTGGTAAGATATGGACATTACTATATCTAAATTCTGATGCATGGTACACGTCGATACTCCAATGCATTTCTCCTTCTAAGTCAGAATATACATGTTTTCGAACTTTTTCTTTTAAATTCAAAGTGTATGTTCCTGCACGAATTTCGGCAATCACTTGTTCTGATTTTACATATTGATTATTTTGAACTAATAGAAAACTTTTTGGTGGAATAGTCACATTATGTATAATATCACCACTTTCAATAGTAACATACAAGTCTATATAACATAGAAAAGCAGGATGCCCGTGACGTGTACGTGTAGGATGAACCAAATCCTCATTGAATTTAATTTTTCCATTATAAGGTGCTCGCACCTGTTCTGCAGTACCCCCGGTGAATACTCCGCCAGTATGAAAAGTTCTTAATGTTAGTTGAGTGCCCGGTTCTCCAATGGATTGGCCCGCAATAATACCTACAGCTTCTCCTAATTCCACCAAGTGGCCATGAGTAGGACTTTGGCCATAACACAATCGACAGATCCAAGATGTATTCCTACAGGTAAAGGGAGTTCGGATAGATATTGGTTGTGTTTGAAAGGTTTTAAATCGATTGATAAGTCCAATTCCAATATCTTGATTTCGAACGGCAATGCATCGTAAACCTCTGTATATATCATCTGCTAATACACGACCAATTAATGTTTGTATCCAAATTCTTTCCGGCATCATTCCATTCTGGGTATTCACCGAAATTCCTTGAATGGTACCACAATCCGTTCGACGTACAACAATGTGTTGAACCACTTCAACAAGTCTGCGTGTAAGATATCCAGCATCTGATGTTCGTACAGCAGTATCTACAACCCCTTTACGAGCTCCGTAGCAAGAAATTATATATTCTGTTAAAGATAGCCCTTCGCGCAAATTGCTTTGAATAGGTAAATCAATCATTTGTCCTTGTGGATCCGACATTAATCCTCTCATACCCACTAATTGGTGTACTTGAGATGCATTTCCTCTAGCTCCCGAAAAGGACATTATATGGACTGGATTAAAGGGGTCGGTCATCCTAAAATTAGGATTCATTTCTTGTCGAAAATATTCACTTGTAGCATACCATATCTCAATGGATTGGCGTAATTTTTCTACTGCATGTACATTCCCATAATGATGATGTTTTTCCAAAATCCAACTTTGTTGTTCAGCATCTTGGACTAGCCATCCTTTAGAAGGTATTGTTAAAAGGTCATCAATTCCTAATGAAATGGATGTAGCCGTAGCTTGACGGAATCCCAGAGTCTTTACTTGATCCAGGATATGTGATGTATATGCCATTCCGAAGTGATCTATTAATCTGCTAATAAGTCGTTTAATGGCAGTTCCACCTATCACTTTATTGTGAAAGACTAGATTGGCCCGTTCTGCCATAAATACCTCCATATTCCACTCAGTGGGATTCGGTTCAACAATGGGTTTGAGTCAATGATTGGAAAACTGCCTTTTCTTTATCTTGATTTGCGTAGAAATTGAAAAACTACGATCCTAGTTAAACCATGAAAACCTGAATTTACACCGGTATCATAAATTTGCTTATCTTAGATACCAACCATCTATATAATTAGATATCATATGAATAGGCCCGGCAAAAACCTTGTATAGCTTCTTCGATTTCTCGATAAAAAGAAATATGACCAACATTGGTTCGAATGTATATAGAACGAATTTCTTTTTTTGTACTTCTTACTACTAGATAATGCCCATAAATTTCATGATAGGTACCTAAAGATTCATAGTGAACTTCGATAGGAACTTCTCTTGACGAAATAATGCGTTGATCTAGTCGCCACCGGAGCCACAAAGGACTATCGAAGTTTATTCTTTTCTGTTGATAAGCTCCAATTGCATCATAGGAATTACAAAAAAAAGGTTCTTTTTTTTTCGTATACTTATAGTTATTATCTCGAATTCTTTCATTTTTCAAATTTCTGGAATTCCGTGGATTATACCTATTTGAATAAATACCTCGACGATTCCCGCTCGTTAATATGTAAAGTCCAATAAGCATATCTTGAGTTGGTACAGAAATTGGATCCCCAATAGCCGGAGACAAGAGGTTCGTATGAGAAAACATAAGTAAACGAGCTTCTGCTTGAGCTTCTAAAGATAAAGGCACATGAACAGCCATTTGATCCCCATCAAAGTCTGCATTGAATCCCTTACAAACTAATGGATGCAAACAAATAGCACGTCCCTCTACTAAAATGGGTTGGAATGCCTGTATACCTAATCTATGCAGAGTAGGCGCTCTATTCAGCAATACGGGATGTCCCTGCATAACTTCTTGAAGTATTTCCCATACAATCGGTTCTTTTTCCCGAATTTTACTCTTAGCAATTCCTATGTTCGAAGCAAAATGTTTTCGAATTAGACCACGAATTAGAAATGTCTGGAAAAGTTCTATTGCTATTTCGCGGGGCAATCCACATCTATGTAATGAAAGTGATGGACCTACGACAATGACAGAACGACCCGAATAATCAACCCGTTTCCCAAGTAGAGTCTCGCGAAATCTTCCCTCTTTGCCCTCAATTATATCAGAAAATGATTTGTAAACCTTATTATGACCGTCCCTCATCGGTTGTCCGCGGATTCCATTATCAAGAAGTGTATCCACGGCTTCTTGTACCAATTTCTCCTGACACATTACTAATTCTCCTGGAGTAGATCTACTTGTTGTTAATAGATCGATAAGAGTATTATTCCGATAGATAACTCTTCTATAT